TTTCCCTTTTGGAAGATACAGGGGCGAAACAATCAACCTATTGATATTGCAAGACCAAAAAGATTCTTCCAATGTCTCATTTCTGGGTCCAATGGAATTCATAGGTATAGGAAGAAGCCCCATCAAATAGAGATTTTTTCTTTCGACAATCTTTCGATTGTTAATACGAGATATAAGGACCGCTACTACAAGCAGTATTATACCTTTGATCGTGAAATATCGATTGCTTCTTGAACCCTGTGAATCACGTGAAAGTAGGATACTCCAAATTCGGGGGTCAAAGAGTTTCATAAAACGTTCTTGGTGGAAAAGAATGTGAGTGAAAGATCCCACTGAATCGAATTTGGTCCATGAATCTAAGAAATAGTGAGAATTCTTGATCTCTCTCAATATCTCTCTCAATTCGAAGATCCAGGATTTGAATTGATGTCCTCTCATTGATTCCTCCTAAAGATTTCATTTCAATTGGAATTTGGTTATTTACGATGTACGATGATCCCTGTTAAGCATCCATGGCTGAATGGTTAAAGCGCCCAACTCATAATTGGCAAATTCGTAGGTTCAATTCCTGCTGGATGCACGCCAATGGGAACGTTCAATAAGTCTATTAGAATTGGCTCTGTATCAATGGAATCTCATCATCCATACATACCGAATTGGTATGGTATATTCATACCATAACATATGAACAGTAAGAACTAGAATTCTTATTGATACTGGAACTCATAGGGAAGAAAATGGATTTATGGATGGAATCAAATATGCAGTATTTACAGAAAAAAGTATTCGGTTATTGGGGAACAATCAATATACTTCTAATGTCGAATCAGGATCAACTAGGACAGAAATAAAGCATTGGGTCGAACTCTTCTTTGGCGTCAAGGTAATAGCTATAAATAGTCATCGAGTCCCGGGAAAGGGTAGAAGAATGGGACCTATTATGGGACATACAATGCATTACAAACGTATGATCATTACGCTTCAACCAGGTTATTCTATTCCACCTCTTATAGAGAAAAGAACTTAAAGCAAAATACTTAATAACACGGCGATACATTTATACAAAACTTCTACCCCGAGCACACGCAATGGAGCCATAGACAGTCAAGTAAAATCCAATCCACGAAATAATTTGATCCATGGACAGCGTCGTTGTAGTAAAGGTCGTAATGCCAGAGGAATCATTACCGCAGGGCATAGAGGGGGAGGTCATAAGCGTCTATACCGTAAAATAGATTTTCGACGGAATGATAAAGACATATCTGGTAGAATCGTAACCATAGAATACGACCCTAATCGAAATGCACACATTTGTCTCATACACTATGGGGATGGTGAGAAGAGATATATTTTACATCCCAGAGGGGCTATAATTGGAGATACCATTGTTTCTGGTACAGAAGTTCCTATATCAATGGGAAATGCCCTACCTTTGAGTGCGGTTTGAACTATTGATTTACGTAATTGGAAGTAACCAATTAGGTTTACGACGAAACCTAGAAATCGATCACTGATCCAATTTGAGTACCTCTACGGGAGAAACCTCAGCAGAAAACTGTTGAGTAACGGCAGCAAGTGATTGAGTTCAGTAGTTCCTCATAGAAAATTATTGACTCTAGAGATATGGTAATATGGAGAAGACAAAAAAAAATTGTTTGAAGCACGCACAGAACCGGAGAGCGCCCCTTGTTTCAAAGAGAGGAGGCCGGGTTATTCACATTTAATTTGATGGTCAGAGGCGAATTAAAAGCTAAGCAGTGGTAATTATAAAGATCCCCCGGGGAAAAATAGAGATGTCTCCTACGTTACCCGTAATATGTGGAATGGAAGTATTGACGTAATTTCATAGAGTCATTCGGTCTGAATGCTACATGAAGAACATAAGCCAGATGACGGAACGGGGAGACCTAGGATGTAGAAGATCATCACATGAGTGATTCGGCAGATTTGGATTCCTATATATCCACTCATGTGATACTTCATCATACGATTCATATAAGATCCATCTGTCTAGATATCATCATATACATCTAGAAAGCCGTATGCTTTGGAAGAAGCTTGTACAGTTTGGGAAGGGGTTTTTATTGATAAAAAAGAAGAATCTACTTCAACCGATATGCCCTTAGGCACGGCCATACATAACATAGAAATCACACTTGGAAAGGGTGGACAATTAGCTAGAGCGGCAGGTGCTGTAGCGAAACTGATTGCAAAAGAGGGTAAATCGGCCACATTAAGATTACCATCTGGGGAGGTCCGTTTGATATCCAAAAATTGCTTAGCAACAGTCGGACAAGTGGGTAATGTTGGGGTGAACCAAAAAAGTTTGGGTAGAGCCGGATCTAAGCGTTGGCTAGGTAAGCGTCCTGTAGTAAGAGGAGTAGTTATGAACCCTGTAGACCATCCCCATGGGGGCGGTGAAGGGAGAGCTCCGATTGGTAGAAAAAAACCCACAACTCCTTGGGGTTATCCTGCGCTTGGAAGAAGAAGTAGGAAAAGGAAAAAATATAGTGATAGTTTTATTCTTCGTCGCCGTAAATAAATAAGAATATAGAAAACTGAATTTTTAGAATTTGAAATAATGTGATGGGCGAACGACGGGAATTGAACCCGCGCGTGGTGGATTCACAATCCACTGCCTTGATCCACTTGGCTACATCCGCCCCTTATCTAGCTAAAGGATTTTAGCTTTTTTCTTTTTCCATTCATCATTATTGTATTTATTCTTACCTTCATACTTAGATCGATATATTGGGCATAGAATGCCAATTTCAAAAATGTAATGTAATAAAGGAGTAATCCCCTGTGACACGTTCAATAAAAAAAAATCCTTTTGTAGCTAATCATTTATGGGCAAAAATTGAAAAACTAAACATAAGGGAGGAGAAAGAAATAATAGTAACTTGGTCTAGGGCATCTACCATTATACCCACAATGATTGGCCATACAATTGCTATTCATAATGGAAAGGGGCATTTACCTATTTATATAACAGATCGTATGGTGGGTCATAAATTGGGAGAATTCGTGCCTACTCTAACTTTCGCAAGACATGAAAAAACCGATAATAAATCTCGTCGTTAATTTTTTCATTTTTTTATTTAATTAAAATTTATAAAAAATAATTAATAAGATAAGATTTTAATTAAAAATAAAAATATAATATTTTAATTTTATAAGTAAAATTAGGCAGTTTTTATTCATTTTAGTGGGGATAACCTTATGATAAATAGAAAGAACTCGCGTTGGAGTACAGAAATTAAAGCTTTAGCTCAACATAAACATATATGTATGTCGGTTTTCAAAGCACGAAGAGTAATTGATCAGATTCGTGGACGCTCCTATGAAGAAGCACTTATGATACTAGAACTTATGCCTTATCGAGCATCTTATCCCATTTTGAAATTAGTTTTTTCCGCGGCAGCAAATGCTAGTAATAACATGGGCTTAAACAAAGCTTATTTATTTATTAGTAAAGCTGAAGTTAACACAGGTACTATTGTGAAAAAATTAAGACCCCGGGCTCGAGGACGTAGTTATCCGATAAAAAGACCTACTTGTCATATAACAATTATATTGAGGGATAAAACTAAATTATTTAAAGATGAATCTTAACTTTCGATTCATCTTTCGAAAAATATATATATGGAAAGATAATCTAATAGAAAAATATGGGACAAAAAATAAATCCACTTGGTTTCAGACTTGGTACAACCCAAAGTCATCATTCCTTTTGGTTCGCACAACCACAAAATTATTCCGCGGGTATACAGGAAGATGAAAAAATACGGAATTGTATCAAGGATTATGTACAAAAAAATAAGAGAACGTCCTCAGGTTTCGAAGGAATAGCACGTATACAAATAAAAAAAAGAATCGATTTGATCCAAGTCATAATCCATATTGGATTCCCTAATTTATTAATAGAGGGCCGAACACGAGGAATCGAAGAATTACAGATGAATGTACAAAAGGAGTTTCATTCTGTGAACCGTAGACTCAACATTGCTATAACAAGAGTTGAAAAACCTTATGGACAACCTAATATTCTTGCGGAATATATAGCTTTACAATTAAAAAATAGAGTTTCATTTCGAAAAGCAATGAAAAAAGCTATTGAATTAACTGAACAAACGGATACAAAAGGAATTCAAGTACAAATTGCCGGGCGTATCGACGGAAAAGAAATTGCACGTGTCGAATGGATCAGAGAGGGTAGGGTTCCTCTACAAACAATTCGTGCTAAAATTGATCATTGTTCCTATACAACTCGAACTATCTATGGAGTATTAGGCATAAAAATTTGGATATTTGTAGACGAGAAATAATGGACCTTTATTTGTCTTGCCGTTCTGTCCAGTGATAGAACAAAAAAAAGAAAAAAATGACAAATTTGATTTTTTATTCCATTAACATTAAATCAAACAAAACTGAGCAATTCAAATTCTATAAGGTTGAATAAAAATTAGATTGATCATTTAAGAGAATTGCTATGCTTAGTGTGTGACTCGTTAGTTTTTTTGTTAGTTTATAGTATAGTTGGAATTCAAAAAATTTGACCGACCCTCACTATGAGCTTACTAACTATATAAACTAAATAACCAACTTATGGCTTCGTTTCATATTGTCGAGATTCCAAGAAACAGTCACTATATGACTAGATCGATCATATAGTTGTAGCAACTGAAATTTTTTCATAAAAATTTTAAATCTTATTATAGGTTGCGAAACAAAAATAAAGGGATGTGGATAAATGGAAGGATGATAGTAAAGAAAGAACACAAAGTATCCATGATATATGATTCCAATATGTATGGTTTATGAATTATCTCACAAAAGGCAATGTGATAAAGCATCAATACTGATATAATATCAATAATTTAAAGATAACGAGCCTCGGGTTAATATAAACTAAGAAAATTAACTCAGGAACAAATTTTGTTGGGGTTCCATTGCGGAGTTCGGGCCTAACCATTAACGAAGAGGCTATGGGAACGACAGAACCCATGATTGCATAGGATTTCATGAAAACAAACGAATCCTAATGATTCATTGGGTGGGATGGCGGAACGAACCAAGAACAAATTGATTTATTCTAAAAGTAACAAGGTCTTGACCCTACGAATGTAGCACGAAAGAGTCAATATTCGCCCGCGAAACCCTTAGTTTTTAGTTATTGAATTACATACAATCTACATTTTGTTTTAGCGCGATTCGATACAAAAGAAATAATGTTGATCTGGTATATAAAGCTTACTCTTAACTATATAACATAACAATACTAAACTATCCTAGAATAACAAAATCAAATAATATAACAAAACAAAATAACATAATAAATTCCATTACATTACTAAGTGTATTGTGTATCATTTATTAATATTAAATATATGTGTATCCGTAGTAATATTAATGAATTTAAATATATGTGTATCCGTAGTAATATTAATGAATCATTTCATTCGCGAGGAGCCGGATGAAAAGAAACTCTCATGTCCGGTTCTGCAGTAGAGATGGAATTTAATTAAGAAAGAACCATCAACTATAACCCCAAAAGAACAAAATTTCGTAAACAACATAGAGGAAGAATGAAAGGAATATCTTGTCGAGGCAATCGTATTTGTTTCGGCGGATACGCTCTTCAAGCACTTGAACCCGCTTGGATCACGGCTAGACAGATGGAAGCAGGACGAAGAGCAATGACACGATATGCGCGTCGTGGCGGAAAAATATGGGTACGTATATTTCCCGACAAACCTGTTACAGTAAGACCCGCAGAAACACGTATGGGTTCGGGGAAGGGGGCCCCCGAATATTGGGTATCCGTTGTTAAACCGGGTCGAATACTTTATGAAATGGGCGGAGTATCAGAAACTGTAGCCAGAGCAGCTATTAAAATAGCTGCGCGCAAGATGCCTATACGAACTCAATTCGTTATTGAGGGATAGGGATGCAGAAATTAAAAGATAAGGTGATGATGAAAAATAGAAGTTTATTTTTTTATAGACAGACAATATTTCTTTTTATTTCTTTTTTATCCTTTGCAGCAAAATAACAGATTAAAATAAAAATGATATGATTCAACCTCAGACCCTTTTGAATGTAGCGGATAATAGTGGAGCTCGAAAATTGATGTGTATTCGAGTCCTAGGAGCTGGTAACCAACGATATGCTCATATTGGTGACGTTGTTGTTGCCGTAATCAAAGAAGCAGTACCAAATATGCCTCTAGAAAGATCAGAAGTTATTAGGGCTGTAATTGTGCGTACATGTAAAGAACTCAAACGTGACAACGGCATGATAATACGATATGATGACAATGCCGCAGTTGTTATTGATCAAGAAGGAAATCCAAAAGGAACTCGAGTTTTTGGTGCGATCGCTCGGGAATTGAGACAGTTGAATTTTACTAAAATAGTTTCATTAGCTCCCGAGGTATTATAAATACTAGTAGTATATTAAATATACTATGATATAGCGGGGTATCTGGAATGGGTCAAGTCAATTAGTAGATTGTGTATCACGCATATACTTTTAATTAATTTAATTAATATAAATAAATTTAATTATTTTTTATTAAAATAATAAATAAACATGTTTATTATATAAAAATTAGGGGGTACCAATAATTATAGTTCGCCATGGGTAAGGATACTATTGCCGATATAATAACTTCTATAAGAAATGCTGACATGGATAAAAAAAGAACGGTTCGAATAGCATCTACTAATATTACCGAAAACATTGTAAAAATACTTCTACGAGAGGGTTTTATCGAAAACGTTCGTAAACATCAGGAAAGTAACAAATGTTTCTTGGTTTTAACCCTACGACATAGACGGAATCGAAAGGGAATATATAGAACTATTTTAAAACGTATCAGCCGACCCGGTCTACGAATCTATTCCAACTATCAACAAATTCCTAAGATTTTAGGTGGAATGGGAATTGTAATTCTTTCGACTTCTCGAGGTATAATGACAGATCGAGAAGCTCGACTAGAAAAAATCGGGGGAGAAATTTTGTGTTATATATGGTGATCTTACACCCCTTCCTCCTGTTATCTTAATTTTATCTCTAACTTCCCTTGTTGGAAAAAGAGAGTAAAAATAAATTATATAATCCTTTCTCCATTAGTTGATACTTCAAGAGGCTTACCTCGAATAAAAGACTAAAATTAATTCATGAAGGTTTAATTATTGAATCGCTTCCCAACGGTATGTTCCGGATCCTTTTAGATAATGAAGATCTAATTCTAGGTTATGTTTCAGGGAGGATACGGCACAGTTTTATATAGATACTACCATGAGATAGAGTCAAAATTGAAATAAGTGGTTATGATTCAACCAAGGGACGTAGAATTTTATAGAATTCACAAATTCGAACTATTAGGTGATTTTTTAAACATTCCTTTCATAGGGATACAATTTGAAGTTAAAAAAATCAAGAAACTTATTTTTTTCAAGGATGTAGATTCAGAATTAAGGTAAGGAATGAGAAATATGAAAATAAGGGCTTCCGTTCGTAAAATTTGTGAAAAATGTCGACTTATCCGTAGGCGTGGACGGATTATAGTGATTTGTTCCAATCCGAGACATAAACAGAGACAAGGGTAATCTTTCTAAACTAAATAAAGAATTTTCTAAAAGAAAAAGAAGGACCCGTGTAAAAGAATCTGTTTTAACATGAAATGGATATCTCCGTATCTTTCCGTATATTTCTGACTCATATTTATGAGATGATAAAATATGACAAAACCTATACCAAGAATTGGTTCGCGTAAGAATGGGCGTATTAGTTCACGCAAGAATGGACGTAGAATACCAAAAGGTGTTATTCATGTTCAAGCAAGTTTCAACAATACCATTGTAACTGTTACAGATGTACGAGGACGAGTAGTTTCTTGGGCCTCCGCGGGTACTTCTGGATTCAAAGGCACAAAACGAGGGACACCCTATGCTGCTCAAGCGGCAGCCATAAATGCTATTCGTACGGTGGTTGATCAGGGCATGCAACGAGCAGAAGTTATGATAAAAGGCCCCGGTCTCGGAAGAGATGCAGCATTACGAGCCATCCGTAGAAGTGGTCTACTATTAAGTTTCGTGCGCGATGTAACACCTATGCCACATAATGGATGTCGACCCCCTAAAAAAAGACGTGTGTAGAAATAAGAATTAAATGGATTTCAAGAGAAATAAATGATTCAATGATCTGATTAAATAACAATATTTAGTATGGTTCGAGAGGGAGTAGGAGGGTCCACTCGAACATTACAGTGGAAGTGTGTTGAATCAAAAATAGATAGTAAGCGTCTTTATTATGGTCGTTTCATTCTGTCCCCACTTATGAAAGGTCAAGCCGATACCATAGGTATTGCCATGCGAAGGGCTTTACTTGGAGAAATAGAAGGAACATGTATCACACGCGCAAAATCTGAGAAGGTACCACATGAATATTCTACAATAGTAGGTATTAAAGAATCAGTCCACGAAATATTAATAAATTTGAAAGAAATTGTATTGAGAAGTACTCTATATGGAGTTAGAGACGCATCTATTTGCGTCAGAGGTCCTAGACACGTAACCGCTCAAGATATCATCTCACCACCTTCTGTGGAAATAGTGGACACGACACAGCATATAGCTAACCTGACGGAACCAATTGATTTGTGTATTGAATTACAAATCAATAGGGATCGCGGATATCGTATGAAACCCACAAATAACTCTCAAGATGGAAGTTACCCTATAGATGCCATATTCATGCCTATTCGAAATGCAAATCATAGTATTCATTCTTATGGGGATGGAAATGAAAAACAAGAGATACTTTTTCTAGAAATATGGACAAACGGGAGTTTAACTCCTAAGGAAGCACTTTATGAAGCTTCTCGTAATTTGATTGATTTATTTATTCCTTTTCTACATGCGGAGGAAGAGGGCATTAATTTCACGGAAAATAAAAACAGGTTTACTCTATCCCCTTTTACCTTTCAAGATAGATTAAGTAATTTAAAGAAAAACAAAAAAATAATTCCATTGAAATTTATTTTTATTGACCAGTTAGAATTGCCTTCCAGGACCTACAATTGTCTCAAAAGATCCAATATACATACATTATTGGACCTTTTGAGTAATAGTAATAGTCAAGAAGACCTTATGAGAATTGAATATTTTCGCATAGAAGATGTAAAACAGATATTGGACACCCTACCAGAAGCATTTCATAATCGATTTACCTAATAAAAAATTTTAATTTTAAATCCATTCTATAATAATATATATATAAATGATATATTATTATTATAGAATGAATTTAGTTTTTAATCTTCAGCACGATCCGTACTCAGCTCAAAATGGAATATAATCAAATTAATGTATCTAAAGTCTTGCTTCAAAGTAAATCTTCCTTAGATACTTAATACTTATGTACGTGTACGGTATTTCAAAGTTTAATTGATTTGAATTTGAAAAAGACCTAAAGTGAGGGATTTATCAATAGGTAATGTTGCTCCAATACCTAACCAAAGAGCTACTACGGTACCGATAAAAAAGACTGTTGTAGCTACTGGACGACGAAATGGATTTTGGAATTTATTAACATTCTCCAAAAAGGGTACTGTCAATAATCCTGTTGGTACTGAAACCATTAAAAGAACACCCAATAACTTATTGGGTACTGTACGGAGTATTTGAAATACGGGAAAGAAGTACCATTCAGGTAATATTTCCAAAGGAGTCGCAAATGGATCCGCCGGTTCACCAATCATTGACGGTTCTAGAACCGCTAAGCCCACGTTACACGCAATAGTACCTAGAATTACTACCGGAAAAATATATAAAAGATCATTGGGCCATGCGGGTTCTCCATAATAATTATGCCCCATCCCTTTAGCCAATTTAGCTCTTAATACAGGATCATTCAAATCAGGTTTTTTTGTTATTGGGATAGGTGAATTCTTAATTCTTATGGATCCATCCCCCGAAGGAACCGGACATGATAATTTTTAATCATCCGGCTCGAGCAAGAATCAAAGGAATAATAGAAATAGATCCGTATCAAATCTATATTTCATACATATCCGTGCTATATATTAATATATAATAACTCGATGTAAGATAAGAAATGCCCGATTCAATTTTCCGAAGTTGCAATTATTCATTGAAAAGAATTAAGTTCTTACAGATAAATGCTCAATATCCAAGTAGGCTTACAAATTTGATCATGATCAAGTGCTTTTTGGATTGTCTCATGTCTTTTGATTGTTATTTATCCCCGCAACATTTTGATTTTATTACATACAAACAAAGTATTTACTTGTTACTAATAAAGTCTAGCCTCTGTTCTTCCTTAGATCCCTTATTTCACTCCGATAGTATCATAGATCTGGATCAATGCATAGGAAATGAATGCATTTCTATACTATAAATAAAATTAAAATAAGTAAGTGGAATAGATACAACATTAGGTCGTGCCACATTGTTTATTCTATGGGATCTTGCGGAGCCTACTCATACATGATCGGGTATGATCATAGAAAAAATTCTCCTCAAGTGAACCGGCATATCCCTACTATGTAGGGGGACTTACGTGGTGGTTGGATGCGGAGACACATTTTATTTGGTTGTAAATTCCAACGTGGCAGATCAAATCATATATCTGCATGGCCCAATCAATAGTTCAAGTCACACACTCCCATAATCCATCTTCTCTTCAGAGAATCCACTTCAACTATTGGTATCAAATAAGAAATACAATACTTCAGAGTTGAAGAGAGGTATCCAACCAAATAACATGTCTTATTTTTCAATAATCCATATTTGTAGCAATGAAATACAAGACTATTTTTTCTTCCTCCCCGAAATGATATATAATCAATTACAAATATATATATGATATATTTTCTCTATAAAGGACCTGAAATACCTTGCTTACGTATCATTGGGAAGTGCATTAACATAAATACGGCAGTAAGAAGAGGCAATACAAAAGTGTGTAAACTATAAAAACGGGTCAAAGTGGATTGGCCCACACTAGCACTTCCGCGTAATAGCTCTACCAAAGGTAATCCTATTACGGGAATCGCTTCAGGTACGCCTGTCACAATTTTTACTGCCCAATAACCAATTTGGTCCCGAGGTAAAGAATAACCAGTTACACCAAAAGACGCAGTCAATACGGCCAGAATCACACCTGTAACCCAAGTTAATTCGCGAGGTTTTTTAAATCCCCCTGTGAGATACACACGAAATACGTGCAAGATCATCATTAGAACCATCATACTTGCTGACCATCGATGAACTGATCGGATTAACCAACCAAAGTTAGCCTCAGTCATTATGTATTGAACAGAGGAAAAAGCCTCTGTAACGGTTGGACGATAGTAAAAAGTCATAGCAAAACCTGTGGCTACTTGTACTAAAAAACAAGTAAGTGTGATCCCCCCTAGACAATAAAATATGTTGACATGAGGAGGAACATATTTACTAGTTATATCATCTGCAATCGCCTGAATCTCGAGACGTTCTTCGAACCAATCATATACTTTATTAGGATAGGTAACCAAAAAATAGACCCCCCTTGAGAACCGTATATGAGAATTTAACCTCGTACGGCTCAAGCAGAAACAACACAAATCAAATACGGATTTTAACGGATATGTAATAGAAAGTTCAAATTCAAATTAGCCACTTGATTCAATTTGCCCCAAAAATACCAAATAACAAAAATCCGGAATCTCTTCTTTGTGATGATAATGCCAAAACAAAAATATCAAGTTGGCTCCCTCGTTCGTCTTTTTCTTTATGTTAATTATTAAAATAAAGGCCTCTTGAATCTTCTCTTTCCTATTATTTTTTATTTGTTCTTTTTTGTGTAATAATACAGATTGACTCTTGTTTTACTAGTTATTGATAGGAATTCCCTTGTTGAGACCCTGTCAATCAATTGACACCTCAGATTCATACTAGAACCACGATGATTTAATAAAGCCCACGCTAAACGCAAAGGTTCTGTGAGTTAAGAACCATTTGATCATCACTTATCCAATTTCAATGAATGGATGTTATTAATAATTCAAAAAATATAAAGAAATGGGTGTCCGTTGACCTAATTTAGTCTGAAGGAAGAAAAAGCGTTTAATTTATAAAATACCTATTTGCATTTTTTTTTTTTTTGAGTCCGGTCGCGAGGTCTGACTGAATAGTAAGTATGAATCATAGTTCAAATATTTCTTTTCTTGATCTATTCTACAATATTCATATTCCGTGCTCCAGATACTAGAATAAATATCCGACGAGGTAGAATCATCTTGATAGAGATGACAGACTATTCTCTGTATTATCAATAGGATCAATTATAACAAGTCACACACTCATATTCCGGAAATACCGAAACAAAAAAATTCCACGGTCGAACTACCAGAATGAGAAATCTGAGTCTTAAGTGCGTTTTTATTTTTTTATTAAAAAACTAGAACTAGGACTTTATAGTCCTTAGGAACCTAATTCATTGAAATTCCATCCAATAAAACGGATGAATTATAAATTTCCAAAATGATAGATAGAAATATTGCAAACAGAGCCATTGCGACCCCCATAAGTGGTGTAGTCCCCCAGCCCGGAGCTACTTTACCATATTCCGAATTCAATGGTTTCAATAAACTTCCTATATTAGTTTGTCTTGGCCTAGATTTAGAACTATCCTCAACGGTTTGTGTAGCCATAAATCTTATTTAATGATTGGTTAAGATCTGTTGACTTTGTATACCATTTGGTTGTAGTTGTAAATAAACGATCTTATCGTAGATCCATTGTGATCCTTAAATTATCTAGAAATGGAAACAGCAACCCTAGTCGCCATCTTCATATCTGGTTTACTTGTAAGCTTTACTGGGTACGCCTTATATACCGCTTTTGGGCAACCCTCTCAACAATTAAGAGATCCATTCGAAGAACACGGGGACTAATTGAAGTAATGAGCCTACCAATGGTAGGCTCGTTACTTCAAATTAAGATGATCAAAAATCATTTTTTAGTCGGAACCTTAGGTGGTTCTCGAAAAAAGATAGCGAAAAAAATTATCCCTAAAGTCGAGACTAAGAGAAATGTATAAACCAATGCTTCCATAGATTTGATCGTGGTTTACAATTATAGCTTCCACAACTATTCATTTTGGATCATTTACTATAGTAAAGAAAGGGAAAGAATTAAAGATGGCGATTCAATCAAGTCACGATTTTTCTGGTACCTTATGTCATCAAAATGTCATCAAATAAAAAAAGTGGAGACGAAAGATACCAGAGTAATATTCTATCAGACTACTTGTCTTCTTGTAGTTGGATCTCCAAGCTTTTGGAATGCTCCAAATTCTACTTGAGAATCCAAATCTGGATCAATACCAGCAAAAACATCTCTAAACAAGGTTCTAGCACCATGCCAAATGTGTCCGAAAAAGAAGAGCAAAGCAAATGTAGCATGCCCAAAAGTGAACCAACCCCTTGGACTGCTCCGAAAAACACCATCGGATTTCAAAGTAGCTCGGTCTAATTCAAAAATTTCACCTAATTGGGCGCGTCTAGCATATTTTTTCACAGTAGCAGGATCACTATAACTGACTCCATTGAGTTCGCCACCATAGAACTCGACAGTTACACCTACTTGTTCGACACTATACTTGGATTCTGCCCTTCTAAAAGGAACATCGGCTCTCACAATTCCGTCTCCGTCTACCAAAACTACGGGGAATGTTTCAAAAAAAGTGGGCATACGACGTACAAAAAGCTCGCGGCCTTCTTTATCTCTAAAGATGGGGTGTCCTAACCATCCAACAGCTATTCCATCCCCGCTGTCCATTGAGCCGGCTCTGAATAATCCCCCTTTTGCCGGATTATTACCAATGTAATCATAAAAAGCTAATTTTTCGGGGATTTTAGACCAAGCTTCCGAAAAACTCAGATTTTCAGCTAGTCCTGTGCCAACTCTTCGATATATTTCTTGCTGGAAGTATCCCTGATCCCACTGATAACGAGTGGGGCCAAATAATTCGATTGGGGTAGTTGCTGAACCATACCACATAGTTCCAGCAACTACAAAAGCTGCGAAAAAAACAGCAGCGATACTGCTGGAAAGTACAGTTTCAATATTGCCCATACGTAATCCTTTGTATAGACGTTGAGGCGGACGGACACTAAGATGAAATAAACCCGCTAATATGCCCAATGTACCCGCTGCAATATGATGAGAGGCTATTCCTCCCGAAACAAAAGGATCAAAACCTTCTGCGCCCCATGCTGGATTTACAGATTGTACTTTTCCAGTTAGCCCATAAGGATCGGACACCCATATTCCAGGACCATACAAGCCTGTTACATGAAATGCGCCAAAGCCAAAGCAAGCCAACCCTGAGAGAAATAAATGAATTCCAAAGATCTTGGGCAAATCCAAAGAAGGTTTTCCGGTACGTTCATCAGAGAATATTTCTAGATCCCAATACACCCAATGCCAGATAGCTGCCAAGAAGCACAAACCAGAAAACACAATATGTGCCCCTGCCACACCTTCGTAACTCCAAATACCCGGATTCGGTATGGTTCCTCCTGAAATACTCCACCCACCCCATGAATTGGTTATTCCTAAACGAGTCATAAAGGGTATAACGAACATACCCTGTCTCCACATTGGATCAAGAACCGGGTCAGAAGGATCAAAAACTGCTAATTCGTATAGAGCCATCGAGCCGGCCCAACCAGAAACTAGAGCTGTATGCATTATATGGACAGAAAGCAACCGACCGGGATCATTCAATACGACAGTATGAACACGATACCAAGGTAAACCCATGGAAATACCCCTTTTTTATCAAATATCAAAGAAAAATGGACACTATGTAACTTTATCGCATTGGAAAAGACTATACTATGTTATGTACCTAACCTTTTCAGTAGATTTTGTATAAGAAAGGGTTAAGATTTATTTCGTTCCATTGAAAATAACGGAACAATTTTGTTCGTAAGAACAAAGAGAAGCAGATCTATTCTATACTCGATAAGTACCAATACGCAATGGGGGTTGGGCCCTCTTTTTTTGTAGAATGAATGCGTAGATACTTGTTTATCATTCATAATGATCGACCCGCTCGTGAAAATTCTTTATTCATTCTGTCTTCTTCCGAAAATCTTCACCCAATCCATGTATCCAAATTTATGTTTAAAATAGAATAAACAGAAAAAAAATGAAGACAATAAATTCATTGGTACGTTTCCATATTAAAGTGAAGTATAGTACTTAACTTTTTTCTTTAATTTAATGCCCGTTGGTGTTCCAAAAGTACCTTTTCGGAATCCTGGAGAGGAAGACGCAGTTTGGGTTGACGTATAGTGCGGCTTGTCAGATATATTAGGTCATATGGGGTTTACCCGTTGTCTCCACCGATCGGGATATCCTCCGTTTCGCCCAAGAAATATTGATTGAACCATCAATTATTCGGAGCGTGAAGTGCAATTAGATCAATTTATATTGGGGATCAATATTATTAAGAATTTATGGTTAACTTGTAACGATAAAATAAAGTATCCAGGCTCCGTTCAGAAAATATCAAATTGGTAATCTATATGATTACTATTTGTATCATAAACATTCTTTATTTATATTTAATTTATGCTTTCTATATATTATTAGGAGTGATCTCAAATTGCCATTCAATGGCATGGAATAATAAGATGAATACATGGAATAATTTGAGAGAAAGCATGAAATGAAACATAAAAAAAAAAAAGAAGCGGTACTGAGATAATTTGCCCTATATGTGCAAATAGAATTTGGACAAATCTTTACCCGGAGTAGAACACGAACCTAAAAGAATTGAAAGGGCCCATTCAAGAACAAGAAAATGACATCGTGATTTGAATTTCGATGAAATAATACATCAATGAGAGGTTAGTTTAATAAGTTCAATAATTTTTTTTGATAAGGAAGAGAAAGGGAACCAAAACTCATGTTTTTGAAAAATCGAAGAAAAGCCCTTCTTTAAAAAAAGAAAAACCTGTTACAAAAAATAAATTAAAGACTAGAATTGATACATTGATTGATTTTTTTTTCGCAATTTTTTGAACCGTATGCATCCAAAGGTGCACGTACGGTTCCTAAGGGATACAATTTTGTCCTAATCAACCGACTTCATCGAGAAAGATTACTTTTTTTAGGCCAAGAAGTTGATAGCGAGATCTCCAATCAACTTGTGGGTCTCATGGTATATCTCAGTATAGAAGATAATACTAGGGATTTTTATTTGTTTATAAACTCTCCCGGCGGATGGGTAATACCAGGAATAGCCATTTATGATACTATGCAATTTGTGCCACCCGATGTACATACAATATGCATGGGATTAGCTGCTTCAATGGGATCTTTCATTCTGGTTGGAGGAGAAATTACCAAACGTCTAGCATTCCCTCACGCTTGGCGCCAATGAGTTAAAAAAAAAAAAAAAGACTATGCCTTCGCCATATCGAATATAAATAATCGAATTAGGAAAAATTAAGTAATAATAGCATGGCACTTTGAGTTCGATATGAACAAACCATTATTGTTTTTTATAACATGAGATTTTGTATCGAGATAGTAGTATGAAATAACCTTTATTTGCGATTTTATCTTATGTGTCGGGAGGACATTTTAGCGTCACAAATCATTTTTTCCTTATTTGATCATATCAGAAAGACACTTTGGGATTGCCAAATCACAAACTAGATAAATATATAAATATCTAATATAAAGCAACAGAACCATCGTAGTATTTTTTTACTCTTATGAAAAGAAGGATGGCAAATGGATTATTCAACGATCTGGCTGGATCGGATAGATTCTATTTCTTCCCCTCTTCTCTGGAGGAGGGGGTTAGTAAATTCCATTGCAGAGCCGTATGCAATGCACAAAAGGTGCCTGTACGGTTGTTCAATTCTATATTTTTTCTTCTTTTTTTATCCCTTTAATTTAAATCCCATCATGCGAGATAGAAGAACCATTCATGATGTTATCTCAATATCATCAGGGTTATGATTCACCAACCTGCTAGTTCTTTTTATGAGGCACAGGCAGGAGAATTTATCCTGGAAGCGGAAGAACTGCTGAAACTTCGCGAAAACCTCACAAAAGTTTATGTACAAAGAACAGGCAACCCTTTATGGGTTATATCCGAAGACATGGAAAGAGATGTTTTTATGTCGGCAACAGAAGCCCAAGCCCATGGCATTGTTGATCTTGTAGCGGTTGAAAATGAAAATACTTCGGATTTCGTATAAATCCATGATTCCGTTTTATTTTCAACCATAATTCGAATTTTACACGATTTGATATCTTATATTGAATCGAAATAATTAATAATCATCAATCATAAATCAGGTTAAGATCGATCTAAACCAACCCATTCTATAAATATAATTTTATATATCCGACATGCCAACTATTAAACAACTTATTAGAAACACAAGACAGCCAATAAAAAATGTCACGAAATCCCCCGCTCTTCGAGGATGTCCTCAGCGTCGAGGAACATGTACTAGGGTGTATGTGCGACTCGTTCAGATCATGAGCTCGAGCAAATGAGACAATTTTTCCAGTATCAATGATTAATACCAATGAATAGATAGAGTAAAAGAACGCCATTTACTATCTAAAATGGGGATATATTATATACCCTTATTGTTTCTTGTATATTGTGTATGGAATTTATGGTTTTCATTGGTGCAAATCCAACCACCTCAATTTGAGATGAGAAGCAATTCTCCATTGGTAGCAAAGGGTTATCCATTAAGCGGAGGAAATGGTATTATAAGGATAAGAAGCAAAACAAAAAGGTTATGCCCATATTCTTGAAAGAACGGACTAACAGGGTCAGCTACCTAGCTAACTTTCATAATGAAATGCCGTCACTGTATGGATAGCTCTTATTGTGAAAAGGCCTATTACTGTATAATTAATGGGTAGAGCCAAAGAATGTTAACTATACAAGTTAACAATACCATTTGATTAAATGAGAGATGAGGCTCCGGCGCATAGAGAGGGCCTCACCGTTTAAGAAGTAACCATAGAAACGAAGGAACCCACTATTTTTTTGTATAGTATTTGGTAGAATTTCTTAGTTCCAGGTGAACCAAATGTCTGGCCTGGAAAGAATAAAAATAAAAAATAGTGGTTGGGAAGGTCATAGTAGCAAAAGCCATTGGAATTTATATTTTATATATCGGAATAATCCGTTTTGTTATTAACCGACCGGGGGGACAAATAATGACTGAAAGAAGAGAATTCAATTAGTTATTCATTAAAGTTTAATTTGATTCAATGACCAGAGTTAAACGAGGGTATACAGCTCGGAGACGTCGAACAAAAATTCGTGTATTTGCGTCAACCTTTAGAGGGGCTCATTCAAGACTTACGCGAACAATTACTCAACATAAAATGAGAGCTTTGGTTTCCTCTCAGCGAGATAGGGGCAGGCAAAAGAGAAATTTTCGTCGTTTGTGGATCACTCGGATAAATGCAGTAACTCGCGAGAATAAAGTATTCCATAGTTATAGTCGATTAATACACAATCTGTACAAGGGGCAATTGCTTCTTAATCGTAAAATACTTGCGCAAATAGCTATATCAAATAAGAATTGTCTTTACATGATTTCCAATAAAATCATAAAATAAAGGAAATTCTAAAGTAATATACAAGAATGATTGAACAAGAATTCCCCGGAGAATGAACTCCGGGAAGATAGAATAAACTAAATTGAGATAAAATTAAGATAAGAAAAGTAGTAGGAATGAACGAACATGCTTCAATAAAAAAATTGCTTATCCCCCCTTTTTTTTTTGTTTCTTATAAGACAAGAATTAAACCTGGATTCTGGGCCTTTTCGAGCAAAACATCCAATCCATTTGAGCTTGTGGAGTTTTGAGTCAATTGAGGAATATGCCTATTTATTTCTGGCTCTAGGACCCGCAGTTCTAGGGATCGACTCGGTTCTCTCAAATTGTTTCTCATTATTAAGAAAAGGTAACGAAGATAAAATACGAGCTTGTTTTATAGCAATAGTAATTAATCGTTGTTGTTTCAAGGTCAATTTATTTACCCGTCTAGATAATATTTTTCCTTGTTCACTAATAAATCGACTAATTAAACTCATGTTTCTATAATCAATTCGATCCCCCGAGACAATTGGGGGCAAACGCCGACGAAAAGAGAGCTTGGATTTACGAAAAGGTTGCTTAGATTTATCCATGGTTTATTCCTTATTTCTAAAATTCTATTTCTTTATTAATTTCAGATCCGGCCGAAGTAGGGTTTTATTTGTATAATTTATAATTTAAATATAATTTGTATTATATTATGATTATGTTATATGTTCTTCCTCTTTCTGCTCTTTGAGTTGGAATGGAAAGATTGCACATATGTTCCGTTCGATCTATTTCTTTATTTCCCCATGAATCGTATGCCTGTGACAATAACGACAAAATTTTCTCAATTCTAATCGACTGGGTGTATTGTGTCGATTCTTTTGAGTAATATATCTAGAAATACCCGGCGATTCTTTATTGACACCATTTCGGGCACAACAACAAGTACATTCCAAAATAACTATGACCCTTACATCTTTACCCTTGGCCATGAACCCCCTTTGGATTGACTTAACTTTTCTTTTTTCGATCTGAAAATAAAAAGAACAAAAAATTAATAGAAGTTACTAATTTGTAATTAATTTTCTAAAGATTTCATTGTAATTAATATTAATTAATTGAATTAATTAAGAGTAATAATTAAAATTAAATAGATTGAAGATATATATTTTTTTTTATTTAATTTTATTTAAATATCAATTATATATTATAATATTATATATAATTTTAAGTAATACAATTTTTTTCTAACTATCAATTATTCCTATACTAATACCAATATTTCATTTATGTATGTGTTATGATTTCGTGGAGCCTCTCCTAGACTGGACCCGCATTTCTATTTATGTTTTTCCAAATCTAATTTTATTAGATCAACTTTTTGTTTGGGTTTAATACATTTTTTTTTTTTTTTTTAATCACGTCACATAGAATTAAATCCCTAATTTTTTTATTTTTTTGCATATCAATAACTAGAATTAAAAAAAAGGAAATGACAAGGCGTCTGGGAATAAACGATTAATCTCTATCAATAGACCCGCTAAAGACCCAAACCATAGAGTACTTAGCACAGGTGCCGTGGAGAGATATGTTTTTATATCTCGCATTGAAAATCCTCCTTTTTATTGTTTATTGTAAAACATAGACATATATTATATATATGAGCAGATGTCGTAGTTCAAGATCATTTGTATTTATTTTTATGCAGAATTCTTAACTAAAATGGATATGTACAATGAACGAGTCAATGTTCTTGTCCTAAAAAAAAAAGCCTGAGTGTTAGTGTTATCGATAAATATTAATTTTTTTATGCGTTAGGTTTCAGATGTATATAATATAAATACAATATTTTAATATAAAAAAAAAAGTATAAAATCAAGAAGAAAATAAAAATGTGGAAAACAAGACAAGGATTTTGTACAATGACATTGTAAAACAATTTTTAAAAGGGATGTAGCGCAGCTTGGTAGCGCGTTTGTTTTGGGTACAAAATGTCACGGGTTCAAATCCTGTCATCCCTACCTATTACTTCTACTAATGGGCAGTAACGGGAGATTACTCGAGATTGATTAAATTATAAAATTGGCTATATAATCTTTAATTTTTGCATACTATACTAGGTGTTTGCAAGATATTTTTGGGTACATAGAAATTCTTTTTTTTACAGTCGTACCCCCTGTCATAAGAAAGCGCTCTTAGTTCAGTTCGGTAGAACGCGGGTCTCCAAAACCCGATGTCGTAGGTTCAAATCCTATAGAGCGTGATGTTATGTCGAATCACATACAATAAAATAATTTAATAAACTTTAATTTGACCTCCTTTCAAGGAGTAGGAGGTCAATCAAAAAATATATTATTCAATCAAAGGTCTAATTGATCACCACGTCTGTATTGTAAATATGCAGTTACGAATAATCCTGCCAAAGTAATAGGAATTAGACCTAAAACGATTCCAAATAAAAAAACTTCAATCATTTCTATTTTTTGTTTGAGAGAATAAAAAGAGAGGTAAGATCTATCCCTAAATATTAATCTGAATTGTTCGCGAATCTCAATAACCGAGAATTGGCAATTCCCGCGCCCGCGGGACTATGGAAGACCTGGCATTTAAGAGAAATACTTATTTTTATAAATTGTTCATTCAATTTATTTCAAATAAGTCGTATCTTGTTCAAACCAATCAATAGAGCTGGGGTTATAGTTGAAGCAGCTAATAGAAAACCGAAATAACTAGTTATAGTAGACATGAAAGGGCTAAATTAGATATGTTCTTTTACTACATATGTTGATAAAACACTTACCTAAGTTTCAATTTTCCCAGATACGACAGTAAGAAAAACTATTGACAGTAGACAATATTAACTTAGTTCCATCTTAATTGATCAGTCATTATAGATAGCACTAAAAAAGATAGAATTACATAGTAGAAAAAATCGATTGCTCTGATGTGACATCAACCGGTCATGTGATTCCAAATCAACAGATTCATTGTGCAATTCGTGAGTTGAGTGAAAGTAATAAAAACTCTATCATATAACTAAAAAAAAAAAAAAAATTCAGTCTAAAAAGAATAATTTGATTTTAAAATAATTTCAATTTGAATCATTTATTTTCAATAGGAGTTAATCCACTTTCTTTTCGATCGGACGGCCCAGGCCCGATACCCCCTTTTTATTTATTTCATTTCGGGTCCAACTCGATTTGAAGATGAGCAACTTCCAGTATCTTTTTAGCTTCTACACTCTGTCTTTCCATATCATAGAGTTCTATCTTTGTAATTCAGTCAAGAAATAACCTTGCTTTGGCAACAACGGTTGTTGCATCGCCAATATTCTGTAATTGATTGTTCTAACTATTTTCGGTTTTTTCATCAAACACACTATCATATAATAATCTATTTATTATTTATTGTATTATGTATTGTATGACCAACTAAGCTAAGTAAATGAAAGTATTCTAACAAAAAAATCTTTAACCATAAAAAGAGTTTATAAATTTTGCATATAATTGAATTGTGTAAATATGATAATATCTTTACATGAATTAGTTAAAACCCATGGATTCACACTTTCTCAAGATCTTGACTTTCTATCTCTATCTATTACGAAACCCATAATGGAAATCTTGAAATATTATAAATAATTTGAGGAATTTTATATTGTATTAATTTATTCCATAACATAAAGTTTATGCATATCCAAAGAACAAAAAGGGAAATGTAGCATTTCGGTACTAATTGAGACTGCGTTGCTGTGCCAGAGGAAGGATAGCTATACTGATTCGATATACTCTAAATACACCTTTGGTATAAAATTGACGATCTTACAAAGATGTAATAT